ATTACGATATATAAAAAACGATCAATTTGAAAATGCTATAAGAAATGAAATGTCACAATCTTTTTTTTATATATGTCAAAGTGATGGAAAAATAAAAATATCTTTTACATATCTACTCAGTTTGGTAAATTTTTTTGAAATGATACAACGAAAGATATCTTTGAATGAATTACTATTCGATTCTAATAAATTTTATAATTTCTATAATTATTGGATTTATAATACTCAATACAAAACAAATAAACAAATTAATGATACTATAAATAGAATTGAAGCTCTAGACAAAGAATTACTTTTTATAGATATACTCCAAAAAAAAACTAGAGTATGTAGTGATAAAAAAAAAGAATATTTGCCTAAGATATATGATCCTTTTTTGAACCGACCTTTTGGTGAAACACTAAAAAAAAAAAGAGTTTCGACTTTAAGTATAAACAAAACCTTTGCTATAAATAAGATTCATGGTATACTTTTTACTGATTTTCAAGAATTTGAACATAAAATGTCTTATAATAAAAAATTATTATTAAAAAAAATAAATTATTTGTTGACCTTAATTAATGAATTTTCGAAAGAACCAACACCTTATTTCAATTTGCAAAGCCTTATTATATTTATAAAAAAAAAAGAGGGGGATTCAAATTTATTCGATGTAATTATAAATAATAATCATAACAAATCCCTTATAAAAAAATCGGATAGAGTAAAAGGAATACGTAAAAAAATACCTTACTGGTCATACAAATTAATCGACGAATTGGAACAACAGGAAAGGGGAAATGCAGAAGACCAATTGGCGGAAGATCATGGTATTCGTTCAAGAAAAGCCAAACGGGTAATTATTTTTACCGATAGACAGACAAATACAGAAGAGGTGGCTTTAATACGTTATTCACACCAATCTGATTTTCGTCGAGATATAATCAAAGGTTCTAGGCGCATCCAAAGGCGTAAAACGGTTATTTGGGAACTGTTTCAAACCAATCTACACTCTCCACTTTTTTTGGAACGAAAAGATAATAAACTATTGCTTATCTATTTAAAAATTTATGAAATGATGAAATTTTTATTTAGAAATGCAATTAAGAAAAATGCACAACTCCAAATTTTGGATTATAAAGAAGAAGAGATAAAAGAAATGTCGAAAAACAAAAAGTACAAAATAGAAGAGAGAACGTGTATCGAAATAGCAGAAACTTGGGATACCATTCCACTTGCTCAAGCAATGAGAGGTTGTATGTTAGTAACTCAATCCAGTCTTAGAAAATATATTATATTACCTTCATTGATAATAGCTAAGAATATCGGACGTATGTTATTATTTCAATTTCCCGAGTGGTCTGAAGATTTAAATCAATGGAATAGAGAGATCCATGTTAAATGTACTTATAATGGGATTCAATTATCAGAAAGGGAATTTCCGCAAAACTGGTTAACAGATGGTATTCAAATAAAAATTCTATTTCCTTTTCACTTAAAACCTTGGTACAAATCTAAGCTACGATCCCTTGATAAGAATCCTAGGAATCCAATGAAAACAAAAAGAAATAAAGAAGATTTTTTTTTTTTAACAATTTGGGGAATGGAAGCTGAAATGCCTTTTGGTCCTCCCCGAAAAAGGCCTTCCTTTTGTAAACCCATCTTTAAAATACTCGAAAAAAAAATTATAAAATTAAAGAAAAATATTGTTACACCCCAACAATTGATAATAATGATAATGAGTAACGGAAGAACTCATTTGTTATTAAAAAATAAAATAATATTTTTAAAATTTTTTATAACAATTTTAATAAGAAAAACAAAAAACTTTTTAAAAGTAAATAAGATATTCAAGTTTAAAACAAAACTATATCACTCAAGTCAAACTAAAAAAGAAAAAGATTCTTTACTAAAAAATCATATAATTTATGAATCATCTATTCAAAAAAAATCACAAGATTCGAAAAAAGATTTATCAATAACGAATAAAATGAAAGATCTGATTAATAAAACAAAAAAAATAAAAAAAAGGAAAAATATATTTTTAACTATCCAGATTTTTCCTAATAAAAAAACGAATAAGAAACGAGTTGATCTAATCAAATACGGGATATTAAAAAAAAAAAATTGGCGATTAATTTACGAATCAAAATTTTATTTTTATAAACTTTTAAAATGTTTTATAAAAGAAATATACATAAATAGTTTTCTATTTATCAGTAGCATAAAAATACTAAGTCTCAATGTACAACTCTTTCTTCAATTAATACAAAAAAGCTTTGATAAGTACATTTACAATAATATAAAAACGAAAAAAAGAGTTGAGCAAACAAAAAAAATAACAATTCGGTTTATTTCAACTACAAAAAAATTACTTAATAATAAAAACTCAAATATTTTGTTTGGATTATCTTCTTTGTCACAAACATATGTGTTTTATAAATTATCACAAATTCCAATTAATCACTTGGATAAGTTAAGATATGTCCTTCAATATCCTGAAACATCGGTTTTTATTAAGAATGTAATTCAAAAATTTTTTAAAACACAAAGAATCTGTTATTGCGACTCAAAATTAAGACATAAAATACTTTGGAATTATAAATGGAAAAATTGTCTAAAAGCTTATTATCACTATGATTTATCACCAATTATATGGTCTAGATTAGTACCACAAAAATGGCGAAATAAAGTAAATCAGCATTCTACAATTCAATTAAACAAAGAATATTTATCTGAGAAATTTTCATTAATTCATCATGAAAAACAACCTTATTATGAAAAAATTTTAGTGTCAGATCAAAACTTTCATTTTCAAAAACACTATCAATATGATCTTTTATCATATTTATACTATAATTATGAAAATAAGGTAGCATACTCTATTTATATGTCTATGTCTAGATCACCATTAAAAGAAAAATTACAAGTAACAAAAAAAATAACTTTTATAAATTCGAATACAGATAAAAACAAATTACTCGATAAAGTAAAGAATATCCCTATCAATAATTTTTTTTATAATTATCCACGATACGAGAATATTAGGGATATAGAGCAAAAGTTGAATACAAAATATTTTGACAGTCAAAATATTTTTCTTTCAAAGAAAAAAAAAGTATATAGTTTTGATAAGCAAAGTTTTTTTTATCTTACACTTTATCAAAAAAAGAAGAATGAAATACTAAGTAAGGCGAAATCGAATATGGAACTTTGGTTTTTACAAAAATTTTTACTATTTTACATTGATTCAAGGATTAAACCTTGGGTTATTACAATAAAATCTTTTTTTTTTAATGCAAATGTAAAAATTAAGGAAAGTACAACAAAAAAAAAAATGAAAATTATATTATTGGATGAAAAAAAAAAAAAATACAAGAATAATACAAAAACCGAATTTCTAAAAAGATATTTGCTTTTTCAATTGATATGGGATAATCTTATGAAGCAAAAAATAATCAACAATATTAAAGTCTATTGTTTCTTACTTAGACTTATAAATTCAAAAGAAATGGCTCTATCCTCTATTCGAAGAAAAGAAATGAGTCTGGATATCATGTTGATTCAGAATAAATTAACTTGTACTAAATCGATTAAAAGGGGAATATTAATTCTTGAACCGATTCGGCTGTCTGTAAAAAAAAATAGAAAATTTATTATTTATCAAATTGTACGTAGTTCATTTTTTTATAAAAACAAGTACAAAATAAATCAAAGAAACAAAATTATTAATACAAATAAATCAAATGCAAAACATCAAAATATGAGTGTAAATAAAAACTATAATTTTGATGATTTATTTGTTCCTGAAACTATTTTTTCATCTCGACGTTGTAGAGAATTTAGAGTTTTAATTTGTTTCAATTTAAAGAAAAAGAAAATATTTTTAAATAGGATAAGCGAAAAAAAAAAATTCATTAAATTGAAGTTTTGTCTTTGGACCAATTTTCGATTAGAGGATTTTACTTGTATAAATCGATATTGGTTTGATACTAATAACAGCATCCGTTTCAGTATGTTAAGGATACGTATGTATCCACAGTTGAAAATTCGTTGATGATAAATTATATACATTTACATTATAACAGAATTACAATCAGAATCAAATGATTTATTTTACTGTATTTAATTAAATTGATATATTGATATATATATTAATGAAAATTAAGTTCACATGCAGAGTAAACAATTCATTTATGAAATTTTTAATTTAATGTGATTCAAGTTTCTTAAATTTTCGAAAGTTATTGACATAAATTTGGATAAATCATTGATACATCTAGTATATAAATATATAATATAATTCAGTTACAAATTTATTAGATTGAAATTTTATGATGTTTGACAATATTTATAAATCCAATGTCGCATTCAGTAAAGATTTATGATACATGTATCGGGTGCACTCAATGTGTCCGAGTTTGTCCTACAGATGTATTAGAAATGATCCCTTGGGACGGATGCAAAGCTAAGCAAATTGCTTCTGCTCCAAGAACAGAGGACTGTGTCGGTTGTAAACGATGCGAATCCGCCTGCCCAACGGATTTTTTGAGTATTCGGGTTTATCTATGGTATGAAACAACTCGCAGCATGGGTCTAACTTATTGATGTTTTTAAAATTGTTACTAAAATGGTTTTTTTATTTTTTTTTTTTTTTACCAATAAGACCCGTACTTTATAATTAATATATATTTTGTTTTTTAGTACGGGTTTCTCTGGTTCAAGTGTAGTTAGTATCCGTTTTTTATGATGTTATTATGATGTTAAAAATAGAATATATAAATCTAAATATTATATAATTGATGATTTACTAATATATAATTATAATAATTATAATTAATATATTATAATTAATATAAATTTAATATAATATAGTAATATTTAAAGTAATATTTAATTTTAATATAAATATATTAATATTAAATATGCTTTTGTTATTCGTAATGGAAATTAAATATATCAATGAGAATGAATATAATTTTTTTGATGAAGAATCCCTCCTAAATTTATAATTTATGGATATGGTACTTGTTTTTTTTTTTATTTTCTAATTAAAACCATTGTAACAGCTTTTGTATTCATCAAGCTTTTTATTCAATTAGCTTCAAATAGAAATGAACCATAACTGTGCATCCCTATTTCTAATAGATTGATTCCAAAATAGCACCCCCAAATTATACAAAAGCCTATAACAGCTACAATTGCAGAATTTGTACCGGTCGAATTTGTACTCGTTTGAGTATGTAAATAAATCGTAAATATAATCCAAGTAATAAATGCCCACGTTTCTTTTGGATCCCAATTCCAATATGATCCCCATGCTTCATTAGCCCACACAGATCCCGAAAGTATGCCTATACTTAAAAAAAAAAAACCTATACTAATAACACGATAACTCCAATATTCTAATTGTTGAATTAATTGGGATCTGTAAAAATTTGTAGTTGAAAATAAAAAAGGGCTTTTACTAAAAATCATTATCTTTTTTTGAAATGTAATGATTAAAAGTGTTACTGATAATAAGGATCCGCATAAAAGAGATGCATAGCCCAGTAGAGTCATACTTACATGCATCATTAACCATTGGGATTGAAGAGCAGGTACTAATATTACCGATTTATGTATTTGATTTAGAAGATTTGAAGTAGCAAAAACTTGAGTAAAAATAACACCTATCTTTATTATTGAGCTTAAATGTTTTTTTATTTTTTTAAAATATAGAATCATATAAATAATGGAGAAACCCCATGAAAGAAAAATTAATGATTCGGATAAATCACTTAATGGGAAATGTCTAAAACGAATCCAACGGTTTATTAATAATCCTGTTAAACAGAAAAATCCCCCTGTTATGCCCCTTTCTGAAGAATCAGATAATTCTATGATTTCATCGACTAATAATATTCGAAAAAAAATTAGGATTAAAATTGAAACAATAGAAAGGGATATATGAGTTAATATATGTTCAAAAGTAGGAAACAGCATAATATAATTTACTAAATTAAATAATTAATAAAATCAAAGGGACAAATATTTTTTTATTTTATTTTATTTTAGAAGATGTCATGCCGCTACTCGGACTCGAACCGAGATGCTGTAGCACTGCTTCCTAAGAGCAGCGTGTTTACCAATTTCACCATAGCGGCCTTTAAATTTTCTTTATTTTCATCCAGAGAACCAAAATGTAATTCATCCTCTATCTCTTTCGTTTCATCAATTTTGTCCATAGCCCCCCTTTTTTCGGAAAAAGAAAAAGGGTCTTCTTCGGTAAATACATCTTGTGACTCTTTTTGAATCCCCTTCATGTCGGAAGTTTTTTTTAGTTTCTTAGTAAGAATGGGCGATGGTATTCTGCCTAAATGGTAGACACAGGTAATAAATAAGAGAATACTAAATATTCGAGCCATCCAATTTTGCAATTTAGACATAATGTATTTGTTTAATCGAATAAGTACATTAGATCTAATAGAATGATTTTGCCCTATCCAGACTAATACCAATACAATCCATTTCATGAATAAAATGTGACCAATTAACCAACCAAAAAAACTACTTGTTACAAATAATATCTTGTTGTTGCATCGAAACATAAAAATGTTGACTAATCTGGCTAACATTGAACTTGGTAAAATGAAATGGTTCAAAAATTGAAAAATGATATTATTCAGGAATATACATTGAATGCTAAGATTACGCATTGAATTTCTGGTAGTAGACCCATAAACCAAAAAGTTTGTGTGATTGTTCCAGAAGAAATGAAACAAAAGATACGGTAGAGCTAGGACAGTTATTGTATGAGGTCTACCCAATGCTAGATGCAGAGGCGCATAATAGATCGATATTAACATCATGAGCTGTCCTGTAATAAAACCTGTTATCGCTGATACCTTCTTCTCGGTTCCTTCTTTTCTTTCTTCCATAACCGGAGCTCGGAGAAGGAAGAGATAAGAGGGCCCTATGGAAAATGTGGTCAGAAATCCATAATAGAGTCCGACCACAACGACCGAATTTATTATCTTCATGCATAAGGATACTAGATTACCTAGTAGAAAAGATTTCAAAATCATCACAAACCCCCCCTTTTTCTTTTCTATTTCAATTTCTGGATTGGATTCTTATATGATGATTTTGAAACTTTCCATATATCGAAATAGAAACAGATAGACTCGAAACGGCATCTCGTCAATGACACCAAAAGTATATTAAATGAATGGAATTTTGAATTGGGATATGTATGGATGGAATATAATGAAATAGAGCCGCTACGAAAAAGTTCCGTGAGTTACGAAGGAAGCTTCGAGCTCATATTGGTCATGGGTTGAAACGGAAATTTGACTCTAGGAGATCAAATCCCCCGCTGTTCCTCAGTAGCTCAGCGGTAGAGCGGTCGGCTGTTAACTGACTGGTCGTAGGTTCGAATCCTACTTGGGGAGATTTTATTCATTCTGAATTAAAGAATTCAGAATGAGAATGAAAGGGCTCGGTTAAGATTAGGTAACCCGTTCCCTGTCTTTGTTTCTA